TTAAGGATCTTGTGTAAAAGGCATCGATATAAGCACGATTATATGACCAATCATATAGGAAATTGAGTATTTTGTCCCAAAGAATTCTCTTAGGTCCTCTTTTAGAAAATAAGTTTAATAGGTTCCAATTGTATAAGGATGAATAAAAAGGCTTATATAAAAAATAGGCTATAAGGATTCCGAAATACGTTATACTGACGGAAAGGGTTGGATTTTTCAAAACTTCATACCAATCAACAAAATGAGTTGAGTTTTGATGTAAAAAATTTATAGACGGAGTTAACAATTTTGATAAAATATCCGAATCGATTCCTTCTTGAGTCAAAGGAATTCCTATAGCTCCAACAAACAAAGGAAATAGGACTAATACAAGCATAACAAATAACATAGTATTGTCTGATTCGTGAGGATAAGAAAAAGTCTTGTTAGCGCCAAAAGGAAAAATAGTAAGAAAGGGCGTATTTGTTACATTCCTATCAATTGGATGGGCCTTCTTCGAAAAAAAAGAAGACTTTTCATTATTATTCATTGTTAATAAAGCAACTAAATGAATTTTTTTTTGAATTGGTTCTTCTTTACCCCATAGAGATATTGAATAGAAGGAATTGCTTTTTTTGCCACTGTAATTTTGAAAGCAAAAGTTGAAAGGTCCCTCAAAAGTAAGTAAATAAATTCGAAACATATAAAATGCTGTTAATCCAGCTGTGAAAAAAGCTATTATTGCGAAAATCGGCGAATAGAACCAACTATCAGTAAGAATTTCATCTTTGGACCAAAAACAAGCGAGAGGAGGAATACCACAAAGAGAAAGAGTACCCAATAAAAAAGCAGTTTTTGTAATTGGCACGTGCTTTCTTAACCCACCCATAAGAACCATATTCTGGCTTTTATCTGGAAAATATCCAATAATGGCTTCCATTGAATGAATAATTGATCCAGATCCTAAAAACAACAAGGCTTTGGAATAAGCATGAGTAATCAAATGAAATAAAGCGGCTCGATAAGACCCCATCCCTAGAGCTAACATCATATAACCCAATTGAGACATTGTAGAATAAGCTAAACCTCTCTTAATATCGTATTGAGCAAGAGCTAAAGTAGCTCCTAAAAATACTGTTATTATACCTATCAAAGATATTAGATTCATTATGTACGGTATTACTATGAACAGCGGAAGAAGGCGAGCTACAAGAAAAATTCCCGCCGCTACCATAGTAGCAGCATGGATAAGAGCCGAAATAGGAGTAGGCCCTTCCATGGCATCGGGTAACCATACATGAAGAGGGAATTGCGCGGATTTGGCAACCGGGCCGGCAAATAATAGAAATGCACACAAAGTAACAAATAAAAGGTTAACCTCATTATTATAAATCAAGTTCTTCAATATTTCGAAAAAATCCCGAAATTCGAAACTACCCGTTATCCAATAAAGACCTAGGATTCCTAATAATAATCCAAAATCCCCTACACGATTAGTTACAAATGCTTTTTGAGAAGCACTTGCGGCAATCGGTCGCGTGAACCAAAACCCTATTAATAGATAAGAGCACATTCCAACCAATTCCCAAAAAATATAAATTTGTATGAAATTCGAACTGGTAACTAATCCTAACATTGAAGCATTGAAAAAACTCATATAAGCAAAAAATCTCAAATATCCTTGATCATGAGACATATAATTGTCACTATAAATAAGAACCTGAATTCCAACCGTAGTGATTAATATTGACATAATAGAAGTAAGTGGATCAATAAAGTATCCGAACTCGAAAGAAAAATCATTATTTAGGGTCCAAGACCTTAGGGATTGATAGATATAAGTTCGATCTATTTGCTCAATAGATAGATCGATGGAAAAAATCATAACTATACTTAAGAATAAAATACTAATAAAAGCCCACATACGGCGAAGATTTTTTGTTGCGGTGGGAAAAAGTAGAAGTCCCGCCCCTATTAAGATAGGGACTGGAAGTGGAACTAAAGGTATGATCCAGGAATATTGATATGGATGTTCCATAAAATCAATAAAATAATATTAATTATTATTATTCTCAATTCATTGTTTCTGATTCACCGGTTCTTATCTCTTTTAAAATTAAAAGGGATTAATAAAAAAAATTTTCTTTTCCTAGTCATAGTTATTTTTAATTTGTTTCTTTTTTTGTTTATTCAGAATCATTAACTAGTTCATCTCGGAACGTATTGATTGTCTTGCATTACAATAAATGGCATTAAATAACCAATTACTAAAAAAAAGATTAGGACGAAAAAACCTGTTCAATGTATTTTTCATATATAAATATAGCATGCCAAAAATAAACAAAAATAAACGCGGAAGGGCTTTTTTTATTTTTTTTATCAACTTCAACCAATTCTATTTCGATTATATGGCACAATCCACCCTATAGATATCGATTTGAATAGGTATATAAGGATACCGACAATAACTACGAAATACAAATTTGTTTTTCCCCGATATTTCCGATATTTCTGGAATCAAAATTGAAAAAATCCCTTATTCTCTTGTTTTTTTTGAGTAAGATTTTATGCCATTTTTGCGTATTTCTATTTATTTATTTTTTCTCTAAACTAACTACCTTTAGAAAAAATACACGGATAATGAAATAAATAGTAAAACCCCAAAATGATTTATTTTAACAATAGATGTCTTTCACATCCAATTTCAGCAATGAATAATCTTTTCTTTTTTGAATGGCAGTTCCAAAAAAACGTACTTCTATATTAAAAAACCATATTCGTAAGAATATTTGGAAAAAGGGAGGGTATTGGTCAACATCGAAGGCTTTTTCCTTAGCGAAATCCCTTTCTATTGGGAATTCGCAAAGTTTTTTTGTAAAACAAATAAATAAGAAAACGTTGGAATAATCTGAATACGCCTGACTCAAAAATCAAAAATGAGTTAATTGTGTTTAGACTTTATACTATAGAAAATTCGAAAAAAGTAAGAAATCTGTCCCCTTTCGTAATGTTTTGAACCAATTGATTTGTCTACTGAATTTGAAAACTAAAAAAAAAGTACTTTTTTTTATTTCAAAACGGAATTAAGACAAACTCGAAAGTTTCACCTTTCTTTTTATTTGAATATTTTTTGTCTTCCCAGGATGGGGATTCTTATTTTCCCCATCACCCCACCATACGCCCTAAACAACAAGAAATTTTTTTAGATTTAGGCCTTTCCGTTTATGCTATAGAGGAGGAGATATACAATCTTTAGGAAAAATCAATGGGTTGTTGAAACTAATTGATTCAGTATCGAACTTTTTTTTGAACTTTATAAATTATTATTTTTCTGAATCACTATATATAACCATATACCATGCACTTGGACTTCAATTGCCAAAAGCACCCCTTACCGTTTAGGCAGATATTGTATAAGAATCGTGAATAGTGTAAAATTTTTAAGTGATTAAAAAAAATTATATGTTTGACAGGGAGAATCTATCAACATATATCTATTTTTGAATTCTAATTTAGAAAGATTTTTTTGAAGTAGGGTACAAATTCAATTACGATAGAAATTAAATTTTTGTTATTGTTTCTAATACGTCCAGCCCAATACCTAAGTGATTTGATCAATCTTAACACAAATGAATACTGAAAAAACCTAACAATTCCGACAACCCAAACGGAAAAAAATAGAAAAAATAGAAAGAACCCCTTTTTGAGCTGTTCCCTGGATTGAAGTTCTAACTCAGTTGTTACAACAGTTCTAGTTTATTAAACCAGAAACTATGAAAGTTAAGTTAAATAACCCCGAAACCTTTAATAATTAAATAAGACAACAAAAGGTGGAATCTTTAAATCTCCATTTCAATCTCGACGATTGACTAATAATAGGTTATTATGATTTCTAGCAAGCCGCTATGGTGAAATCGGTAGACACGCTGCTCTTAGGAAGCAGTGCGAAAGCATCTCGGTTCGAGTCCGAGTGGCGGCATAGCATCTCCAAAAAGATATATAAAAGGTACTCTAAGGAATTTAATTTATGATTTCCATTCTGCATATTTGAGGTATTCTCGCTTTTATTTTTTTTTTTATGATCTTTTCAACGTTAGAGCATATATTAACGCATATATCCTTTTCGGTCGTTTCAATTGGAATTCCAATATATTTACTAACCTTATTAGTCGATGAAATAAGAGGACTATATGATTCATCAGAAAAGGGGATGATAGCTACCGCTTTCTGTCTAACAGGATTATTAATCACCCGTTGGATTTACTCGAGGCATTTCCCATTAAGTGATTTATATGAATCATTAATCTTTCTTTCATGGAATTTCTCCATTATTCATAGGATTTTTGATTTTAAAAATAATAAAAATCATTTAAGCGCGATAACGGCACCAAGTGCTATTTTTACCCAAGGCTTTGCGACTTCGGGTTTTTTAACTAAAATGCATCAATCCGGAATATTAGTACCTGCTCTCCAAGTCCGGTGGTTAATGATGCACGTAAGTATGATGGTATTGGGCTATGCAGCTCTTGTATGTGGATCTTTATTATCCATGGCTCTTCTAGTCATTACATTTCGAAAAGTTATAAGGATTTTTTTAAAAAGAACAAATTTGTTAAATGTAAATGAGTCGTTTTGCTTCGGTGAAATCCACCAATACATGAACGAAAAAAAGAATGTTTTACTAAATACCTTTTCCGCTAGAAATTATTACAGGTATCAAGTGATTCAACAATTGGATCGTTGGAGTTATCGTATTATTAGTTTAGGATTTATCTTTTTAACCATTGGGATTCTTTCGGGAGCAGTATGGGCTAATGAGGCGTGGGGTTCTTATTGGAATTGGGATCCAAAAGAAACTTGGGCATTTATTACTTGGACTATATTCGGGATTTATTTACATACTCGAACAAATAAAAATTTTGAAAGTGTAAATTCCGCAATTGTCGCTTCTACGGGATTTCTTATAATTTGGGTATGCTATTTCGGAGTCAATCTATTAGGAATAGGGTTACATAGTTATGGTTCATTTAATTAACATCTACTTGAATTGAGGAAAGGGCTTGATCAAGACAAACATAGGACAGCGCATACATCGAAACGAAACTTAGTGTTAGTGTAAGACGTCGAGAACCTTTTGAATCAAGCAAGTACGTCGATTCAAAAGGTTCTTACAAAAGCTTTTGGCGTTTGGTCACAAGTAAAATGCGATTGTTTTACTTCTTTTTTTTATTTAACTGAAACTGAAGAGAAGAAAAAAACTTCCTTGTTCGTTGCCTACCAAACCTTTTTTAACCATGGGATTTCTTTTTTATTTTTTTTTTAGTCGTGCAAACTATCTATAAAAAAAAATTAGATATAATAGCTTCGGCCTTGTCCACTGATAGTGCGAGAACGAAATCCGGATAAATACCAATACCTATTACGGGTATAAGAATAGAGATCAAAACAAATAACTCCCGGGGGCCCGAATCAAAAAAAGAAGAGTTTGGTGGGGCATTAAATAGTTTGTACCCATAGAACATTTGCCGTAACATAGATAATGAATAAATAGGAGTTAATATCATTCCAATTGCCATTACAAAAGTGATTAGTATTTTTGGCATTAAAAATAAATTTTGGCCGGTAATTATTCCCAAAAATACTATAAATTCCGCAACAAAACCGCTCATGCCGGGCAGTGCAAGCGAAGCCATGGATAAGATACTGAATAGTGTGAATATCTTTGGAATTGTGATAGCCAGTCCACCCATCTCGTCGAGATAAGCAAGACGTATTCTATCATAACTTGTTCCTGCCAAGAAAAAAAGTGCAGCACTAATAAACCCATGAGAAATTATTTGTAAAATGGCTCCGTTGAGTCCTGTATCGGTTATCGATCCAATTCCTAGAATTATGAAACCCATATGAGATACAGAGGAATAGGCTATTCTTTTTTTTAAATTCCGTTGTCCAGGAGATGTTGAAGCTGCATAAATTATTTGCATGGTACCTACTATCATGAACCAGGGGGAAAAGATAGAATGGGCGTGCGGTAATAATTCCATATTGATCCGAATCAACCCATACGCTCCCATTTTTAATAAGATTCCGGCTAGAAGCATACAAGTACTGTAATGTGCCTCTCCGTGGGTGTCTGGTAACCACGTATGGAAGGGTATAATCGGTAATTTGATAGCAAAAGCAATAAAAAATCCAATATAGAATATTAGTTCCAGTGCCACAGGATACGATTGATTAACTAATGTTTCCAAATTTAATGTTGGTTCGTTGGAACCGTATAAACCGATACCCAAAACTCCTATTAAAAGAAAAACGGAACCTCCCGCAGTGTACAAAATAAATTTTGTGGCTGAATAAAGGCGTTTCTTTCCACCCCACGCGGCCAAAAGTAGATAAACGGGAATTAATTCTAATTCCCACATGATGAAAAAAAGTAAAAGGTCTCGAGAAGAAAATGATCCTATTTGACCGCTGTACATCGCTAACATCAGGAAATGGAATAGTCGGGAATTCCGAGTAACTGGCCGAGCCGCTACAGTAGCTAAAGTAGTAATAAATCCCGTCAGTAAAATGGGTCCTATGGAAAGTCCATCTATTCCCAACCGCCAGTCAAAATCAAAAAGGGTGATCCATTTATCATCCTCGGCCAGCTGGATTAATAGATCGTCCAATTGGAAATTAGAACAGAATGCATAGGTCGTTAGAAGGAGTTCTAAGACACATATATATATTGTATATCCTCTAGTCACCTTATTTCCTCTATGAGGGAGAAAGAAAATTAAAGAACCCGCGGCTATTGGAAAAACTACAATTAGTGTTAACCAAGGAAAATAATTCGTGGTAAAGACAAGATACACTTGGCCCAGAAAACCCCGTCCTCGAAACTCGAAAATAGAATATATTCTTATTTTTTTTTTTCTTTTTCGAGGACGGGGTTTTGTCGGTAATCGGTAAAAAAAAAGAAACTGTATTCAAAACGGATTCAAGTGGGTTTTTTGGAACGTATCAATATCAATAAGCTAGACCCATGCTTCGAGTTGTTTCATGCCATAAATAAACCCGAACACTCAAGAAATCCGTTGGACAGGCGGATTCGCATCGCTTACAACCAACACAATCCTCTGTTCTTGGAGCAGAAGCAATTTGCTTTGCTTTACATCCGTCCCAAGGTATCATTTCTAATACATCTGTGGGGCAAGCTCGGACACATTGAGTACACCCTATACATGTATCATAAATCTTTACTGAATGTGACATTGGATCTATCAATTTATGTTTTGAACTTTTTAATTTTCGATCTAGTCAATTTTGAAACATCGTATATTTAAACACCAGATGAATCGATGATTTACCAGAATTTTTATAATTAACCCACTTCTGGATCAACTCCTAAGAAGGAACAAGGATACTTTGATTTCTTCCGGTTTTACAAACATGCTCGAGGTTAGTGCATATTATATATCCTAAAGCCGAAGTGATGAATACTATGATTAGGATTTCTAAATACTACTTATTCAACAAAGTCGATTGATTGATACGAGTTGATTTTCTGTTACGATAAATTGACGAAACAATAGCTGATCCGATAGCTGCTTCGGCGGCTGCAATAGCTATAACAAAAATTGAGAAAATATCTCCTTTTAATTGTCGACTATCAAAAAAATAAGAGAATGTTACGAAATTGATATTAACCGCATTTAGTATAAGTTCAAGACACATCAGGGCCCGAACCATATTTTGGCTCGTAATCAATCCATAGATACCAATAGAAAATAAATAGGCACTCAAAACAAGTACATGCTCGAGCATCATTGACCAACTCCGTACCAATTTTGATTTATTTCAATATGAACAATAATGCAAGTGATTTGATTGCTTCGAATATACCAAGTACGGAACAAAAGAATCTATTTGATAATAGATCGAATACACAAAAAATTTGGTTTTTTTCTATTGATCCACGAATAGTATTCAATTCAACTTTAAAGAATTTAAGGGAAATGGATGTGATAACACATAAAAAGTCGAATTGGTATTGCTGTTTCTAGTTCTAAAGATTTGTTACTGACGAGCCACGGCAATTGCACCTATCAAAGCAACTAAAAGAATTATTGAAACGAGTTCAAATGGAAGAAAAAAGTCGGTTGATAAATGAATTCCAATTTGTTGACTATTACTTATCAAATCTTGTTCCACAATCTGGTTGGGTCGTGTAGTCCAAATAATCCCGTACCACGACGTATCTAGAATAGTAGTGATTATTGAAAAAAAAATACTTGTACAAACCAGGGAAGTAAGTCCGTGACCAACAGTCCAAAGATTTTCATTCGAATCTTTGGAATAGTCTGAACCATTCATGAACATTACAGCAAATATGATTAAAACATTTACAGCTCCCACGTAAATAAGGAGCTGCGCGGCAGCTACAAAATGGGAATTTGATAGAATATAGAATAAGGATATACAAACAAGAACCAATCCCAAGGAAAAGGCAGAATAAATGGGGTTGCTAAATAATACCACCCCTAGACCTCCTAATATAAGACCTGATCCCAGAAAAACTACAAGAAAATCATGTATTGGTCCAGGCAAATCCATTATATTAAAATAAGAGATAAATAAATCGAAATCTTTTTCATGAACTTATTGAACCGACCAGGCATTTTTTTTTTATGAGACATTCCCAATTCCAATTGACAAATCTATTAAGTGGGAATTGGTGTGGATACTGTTATTGAATCAATTTCGTTCTTTTCTTTATTCGAAATGTCAATTTGCAATTTAAGCTGTATAATATAGTTTCAAAAAGCTTTCGTGTATATATTATTTCATTTCAATACAAATTAAGTTGGACTTCTCATCAACCAATCAATAGTTGGGATTTGGAGTTATTGTTCAAGCAAAGAAAAAACCTTATTCCTTTATACCAAATATACCAAAAAGGAACCTTAGTAATTCAAAATTAAAGGGTTTAGTCATTTTTTCTTTGAGGCGAATTCAACACTGTTCGAATTGTCAAATCTTCAATTACTGACATTGGTAACCGACCTAATGCAATTTGATTATAATTCAATTCGTGACGGTCGTAAGTAGCAAGTTCATATTCTTCAGTCATTGATAAACAATTTGTTGGACAATACTCAACACAGTTACCACAAAAAATACAAATTCCAAAATCAATACTGTAATTAAGTAATCGTTTCTTTCGAATATCTGTTTCAAATTTCCAATCAACAACAGGCAAATCTATAGGACATACGCGAACGCATACTTCACAAGCAATACATTTATCAAATTCAAAATGGATTCGACCGCGAAAACGCTCCGATGTCATTAATTTTTCATAAGGATATTGAATAGTTACAGGTAAACGATTTGCTTGGGATAAAGTAATCATGAAACTTTGACCGATGTACCTTGCAGCTCGTATTGTTTGTTGACCATAATTCATGAAACCAATTACCATAGGAAACATATCGTGAATATCTATGAATAATTTGAGTTTCTTTCTTTCTCTTGGTTGAGACAAGTAGTGAATATTCTATTCCTTTTTTTATAGCGAAAGGAGTTGGGAAGAAGTTGTTAATAATAGATTACCGAGAGAAATAGGTAAAAGAAATTTCCAGCCAAGATTTAATAGTTGGTCCATTCTTAGTCTCGGTAAAGTCCATCTTGTTGTAATCGGAAAGAACAAGAACAAATAAGTTTTGGCTAATGTAATAAAGATACTAATTGTCGTTCCAAAGATTCCATCCACTTTTTTTATTTCAAATAGTTCAGGAACAAATATGTATGGAATGGAAAGATTCCAACCCCCCAAGTAAAGAACTGTTACAAATAATGAGGAAACTAATAGATTTAGATAGGAAGCAACGTAAAATAAACCAAATTTGATTCCTGAATATTCGGTTTGATAACCCGCTACTAGTTCTTCTTCGGCTTCTGGTAAATCAAAAGGTAATCGCTCGCATTCCGCTAGGGAAGAAATTAGAAAAACGATAAACCCTATAGGTTGACGCCACAAATTCCACCCCCAAAAACCATATTTTGATTGTGCCCCAACTATATCAACTGTACTTGAACTATTAGATAATCATAGTCGGTGGTAGCATTACGGTTGCCATCGCTATTACAAAACCGTACATGAGATTTTCACCTCATACGGCTCCTCAGGGCCACAAATAAATGTAAGAACGAGACCAGTATTAGTTATCTTCATATGGTTATAGGATAGATAAAGTCAAAATCTAGCGGAAGTTCCAAAATTATACCACAGGAATTCTGTCTACTCTAAGGATAAAAAAAATTGGAATTAATCTCATCCTTTAAGAATTTCAATTTTGCTGTGTTGAGTAATAACTTAATCAACCCTTCAATAAAATACGCTTTGTCGAAATAGAAATAGATATTTCAACCCATCCTTTTAGTTTCGATTACAAAAAAGAATTAGACATTACACTAGTTCATGAATCATGACCCGAATTTCATTTCATCAATATATGAAAGAGCGAATAAAAGGATCCTTTCCTATCTATTAATAGGGTTTTGGTTTGGAATTGTATTTTTTCTATTTTTTTTTGTTCCTATTCTTTTTTCTGAGAGAAAAGGGGGGGCTTAAAAAAGGGGTAAAGGATTATTTCGTTCCTGATAGTTATTTTTTTAACTAGCGGATAGGAGCATACTCTGGATCGGAATTGTGGGGAGTACTACCTGATCATTTCTACCAATTTAAAGCCCCAATTAGTGTTCTTTTTATGTTATGCGGAAGTATAATTTTTGATAATTGACATAATCTACATTACTAACCCGTTGTGTGTTTTTTGGTGTTCCTTCCTATCCACCCATTTTTTGTTTTCAACACCCGTAATATATATGCATTATAATATATACAAACGCTAATGAAAATTCCATAGGGTTGGTCTTTTGAGCCCGCTTCAAGCTAGGATGATCAATCAACTAATCTTGGGGTAAGGGTAAGGGCTTCCTACACTTTTACTTTTGGTTACTTACCCTTAACGCTTGTACATAGGAAATGAGACTTAAGCCACTTGTACTGCGAATTGCAAAGTTGTTTTCTTTCACTCATATATAACTATCAAATTTCTTTTATTAACCTAATTTATTAACCTAAAGAATAAATAAATGAATAAAAAACCGAAGATTTAGATTTTTCTATTGAAGTTCTTTTTTTTTTTTTCTAGAAACAAAAGAAAAACAATAGGAAAATGAAAAGTTTAGATTTTAGCGAATCGCACGTAGAGATATTGATAAAACACATAAAGTTAATGGTATTTCATAACTAATCGATTGAGCAGCAGCTCGCAGACCGCCTAAAAAGGAATATTTATTATTTGATCCATATCCTGACATAATAAGTCCAATAGGGGCAATACTTGAAATGGCAATCCATAAAAAAATACCGATATTAAGGTCAGCTAAAACAAGGTTATAACTAAAAGGAATTACTGAAGAACTTAGTAGAATTACTATGACTGCTATAGATGGTCCAATACTGAATAAACTACTATTTCCTCTAGATGGAAGAAGGTTTTCTTTGAAAAGTAGTTTTGTCCCATCTGCTAAAGCTTGAAGAATTCCCAAGGGACTGGCGTATTCAGGCCCAATACGTTGTTGTATTCCTGCGGATATTTCTCTTTCTAACCACACAATTACTAGGACACCTATTGTGATTGCCACTACAGGAGTCAAAATAGGGGCAAGTACCCACACGATCCCATAGACCTCTTGTAGGGATTCCAATCTGGAAAAAGAATTGATATCTTGTACTTCTGTTCTATCAATTATCATTTCAACGATCAACTTCCCCCATAATGATATCTATACTACCTAATATTGTCATAATATCAGCCAATTTCATTCTTTTAACTAACTGAGGAAGAATTTGCAAATTGATAAAACCCGGGGGGCGAATTTTCCATCTCCAAGGAAAACCGCTTTGATCTCCTATCAGAAAAATTCCCAATTCTCCTTTTGGGGCTTCTACTCTCACATAAAGTTCTTGTTTCGTCAATTCAAAACTCGGAGAAGGCTTTTTACTAATGAATCGATCTTCAAAATCATTCCATTCTGGATCGCTTTCTCTATCAAAACATCGGATTTCTAAATTTTCATAGGGTCCCCCCGGAATTCCTTCTAAAGCCTGTTGAATAATCTTTATAGATTCGGTCATTTCACCGATTCGGACTAAATAACGAGCTAACGAATCTCCTTCTTTTTGCCATTGGACTTCCCAATCAAATTCGTCATAACACTCATAATGGTCAACTTTACGAAGATCCCATTCTATTCCAGACGCTCGTAGCATTGGTCCGGATAAACCCCAATTTATTGCTTCTTCTCCACCAATAATGCCTACTCCTTCAACTCGTTCTAAAAAAATAGGGTTTTGCGTAATAAGTTTTTGATATTCAGCAACTCCCGTTAAAAAATAATCGCAGAAATCCAAACATTTATCTATCCAACCGTGGGGTAAATCAGCCGCTATTCCTCCGATACGAAAATAATTATGCATCATCCTCATACCGGTGGCAGCTTCGAACAGATCATATACTAATTCTCTTTCTCTGAAAATATAGAAGAAAGGAGTCTGTGCACCAATATCCGCCATAAAAGGGCCAAGCCATAACAGATGGGAAGCTATACGACTCAACTCCAACATAATTACTCGGATATAGCTGGCCCTTTTGGGTACTTGAATATTTCCCAAGAGTTCGGGTCCATTTACAGTTATTGCTTCGGTGAACATAGTAGCTAAATAATCCCAACGGGTTACATAAGGCAGATATTGTATAATTGTTCGGTTTTCCGCAATTTTTTCCATCCCTCGGTGTAAATAACCCAATATTGGTTCACAGTCAATAACATGTTCACCATCTAGAGTAACGATGAGACGAAGAACGCCGTGCATTGATGGGTGGTGAGGTCCCATATTGACTATCATAAATTCTTTTTCTGTAGCTAGTATACTCATAGGTTTTTACTCGATTGATTCCTACATGAATTGTTGAAAACAACAAGAAGTTCATCAAGATTCAAAATCAAATAATTAGAAATTGTTTTTCAAATTAACGATTTTTTGACTCCCGAATATTCAACTTACTAATTAATTCTTTATAACGTACTCTATTTTTCTTTAACAAATACGCTAGTAGACGTTGGCGTTTTTCCAAAATTTTCCGTAGACCCCTTTGAGATAAATAGTCTTTTCTGTGCAATTCTAAATGTGAAGTAAGTCTCCGTATCTTATTAGTGAAACGGAATACTTGAAATTCAACCGATCCACAGTTTTCTTCTTTTTTTTCTTGAACCATAACTAAGACGAATGAATTTTTTACCATAAAACGAAACCCCCTCTCCCTCCTTTTTTGAAGATGAATTTTACTGATCAGTAATAATAAGAGTAATAATAAGACTAGTTACTTGAATTTGATATATACAATAATCTTAAGTTCGTTCTGAACTTGGTAAAAAATCACTATCAATAATCAATCTAATTTTCAATTAGATTAGGCATCAAAAAGGATGGTAGAGTTCTGAAAAAGATAAAAGTTGGACCTAAAAAAAAATAGCTTCTTGATTCATTTATGGATCTAATTAATATGTACGCCCTTAAATTGGTATCTTGTATCAGACTCGAATGGAAGACAGGACATGTATCCATTTCTTTGTTTTTATGTCCCATGTTTGTGACATGATCGATAAGAAAAGCACACTATTAACAAATTTTCAATCGTGGATACATATGTACCCTTACCATACTGAAACGACTCCCGTTATTGGTATTAAACCAATAGCGATTCATACAAATTAAATCTTCTAATCGATATTTGGGCCAAATAAAGAACTTTAATTGAATTAGTTGATTTTTCTCTTTAGAAAAATCTTTGTTTTTATCCAAAAAGTGACCCCCGCTTTTTACGTTAGTACAAAATACTGGATTTCTCGCCATAACGTTTTGATTCTTCGAATTGAAACAAATTAGAGTTCTTAATTCTCTACTAGGTTTAGGGAATAAAATATTTTCAGGAACAAGCAAATCATAATGATTTTTGTTTCTATTTCCAGTCATTTTTTGATGTTTTGCAATAAATTCATTAAATTTTTTTTTCTCAACATAGCCTTTTTCGTGGTATCCTTTAGCAATTTTTCGCTTATTCTTATGAACCAATGAAATACCTACGATTTGATATATAACAAATTGGCCATCATTTTTTACAGACAAACGACGGGGTTCGATAATAAGCATTCCCCCTTTCGTCAATTCTGTAAGGGCGAAATCCTTATTAGTGATCAAAATAGCCAAACAAATTTCTCCTCCTTGAATAGAGGCTATAGCAACGTCTCTAGGATTTATCAGTCGAACCAGGTAACAATATACTTTCATATCATTGAGTATTTTTTCCCTGAAAGAAACAGTACCTCTCCATCTCAATTGCAAACACAAATATTTTTTTAGGAAGAAATCAAGTTGTACTTCTGTTTTTCTCTTGTATTTATTTTTCTTTATACGTTTTTTCATGTCCGATCTCGTAGAATTTTCTTCACCATCTTTTTCGTGGTTTGAGAGAACTGATCCAAGACTTATTTGCTTTTGTGGATCTGATCCAGGATTTTCTTGGTCTGGGAGCGCTTTTTCTTCTTGACTTTGATTCGACAATTCAAGATATTCTTTTTGAGTCGATGATATAAAAGGATCCGCTTCTTGTTTTCCGGTTCGAATTTTCTTACCATTTCCATTAAAATTCAAAAGAAGTAATTTGATTGGTATGATCCATGGTTTTGTTCTATATGTATTAAAAAGTAGCGCAAATTCTGGAAAGAACCAAGGCTCCAGGTTTGATATAGGACAACTTAGTATTTCTTCATTCATTCCCATCCAATCAAAAAGTGTTTTTTTTTTGTTGGATGGGTTAATTTCTTCATCTTGATGAATTGTAAGATAAAAGGGGTCTCTTTTATTAATTGCATCAATTTTTTTATAATTATCGGACCCGATCTTAGTATTTTGGTTACTGCAGGTACCCGTATCCATATCAACCCAGGCTTCAATATTCACCTTATTTCTAAGATAAAAATTAAGAATTCTCCAATCAAAAAATTTTCTATACAAGAATTTGTCCATATCTATAATATTATCTTCTCCTAGATAATTATTGATAGGGATAGCTCCCAGCATAGCAAAAAAAATTCCTTTTTCTTTATTTATATTGTAATTATAATAATACTCTTGTTTATTATTTACTTTATTATTTACTTGTCCTAGTGATCTATCAATATATGAGTCTTTCATATCTTCATAATTAATCGATTTATATGATAAACGATAATATCTATAGTGTTTTTTAAAATTCGATTTTTGATTACGTAATGAGCCTGCTTCAAAAAAAAGTTGTTTTTCGTAATGAGTTAATCCATTTTTTTCATATGAATCTCTTTTAGTTAAATCTTTATTTTGAGACATAGAGTGTTGATGGGCTCTATTTCGCGATTCTTGTGGTACGAATCTAGCCCATTTAATCCGATATCGATAGAAATTATATTGATAATGATCGCTTAAGCAGTTTTTCCATAAATTCTTTCCAAAATACCAAAAGGGTTTATGTTTTAATTGGTAATTAAATATTCCGTGTTTGTCAAAAAAATCTTTTATTTCATTCTTAAGAAATAGAGATATTTTGTGATATTGAAGAATAGGTCTTAATTTATAAAAGCAAAAAATTGGGGCTTGTAACAATTTGTAAAATACATATGTTTGTGATTGTGAAAAAGACGATAAATTAGAAGAATTTTTTGAATTCTTATTACTAATCTTCAAAAGTGATTTTTTGACAGTTGAAAGAAAGTGAATTCTATTTTTATTTCTTTTATTAATTATTTCCGAATTTTCTTCATTATTGTGGATGTTTTTCTCAATAATTTGAATTTTTTTTATTGTTGATTCGCCAAAAGATTTCGCATTGATTCTTGGAATAGTAAGTGTAGCTAGAAAAAATTTTATGTATAGCTTTTCAATAAAAAATTTTACAAAAAAATGGGATTTACGGGTTAATCGAGTATTTCTTTTTTTGAATATCTGCCAAATCTTTTTTGATGAGTCTAATATCTTAGCAGAATAAAGTGGTTTGTTCGAACTAATATTTGTTTCTTGAGTTAGCGATCCTTTTTTTTTTGCTTTTGTAATTTTAGATATTTGATTTCGTATTCGGCTTGTTCTATTAGTCTGATCTTTCATTTTTTTTTTTGCCCGGGAGAAATTTGGCCAATCCATAGATGGAATTTCAATAGACGATTCGTGAATCTTCTGATTACTGAGTATCAAGTTTTTTTGAGTTTCACCCAATTCATCGATTTCTCTCAATTTTGAAAGTTCTTTTGTTTTTCCTTCGTTGAAAACCCTTAAAACTATAAAAGGCTTAGTTTTCAATATTTTTTTTTTTAGTTCTTTAAAAATGGGTTCAAAAAACGAACGTGGTTTTCGGGGAGAACCAAAGGGCATTTCTGTTTCCAATCCCAAAGCTGTTAAAAAACAAAAATCTACTTCTTGTTCACTTTTTGCATCTTTCTCAAAAGATTGTATCTTAGATCTGTGCCAGGGTTTCAGGCGAAAGGGGAATAGGATCTTTATCTGAATACCTTCTGTTAACCAGTTTTTCGGAAATTCTGTTTCAGATAAATTAACACCACTATAAGTGCACTTAACATAAATTTCCCGCCTCCAAGCCTGAAAATCCTCGGACCACTCGGGGTTTTGGAATAATAGTATTCGACCCAAATTTTTAGCTAGTATTAATGAAGGTAATATAATATATTTTCTAAGAATCACTTGAATTACTAACATAGAGCTTCTTAGTGCTCGAGTAAGGAAATGCTTATCCCAGCCTTCTGCTTGTTTGATACGTGCCTTTTTTTGTCTTGTGTATCTTTCTTTTTTGGGCTTCTTTTTTGTTTTTTTATCCAAGTTTCTTGGCTTTTCATTTGTATAATCAGAAATTTTTTGGTCGTTATTTTTCCACATAGAATTTCTAAAAATTACTTTGATCAGTCCGAAAATATCAAAAGACAAATAAAAGGGTTTGTCTATTCTGTTCAAAAAAAGAGGGGAATGGACATTTGCTTGAACCGGTTTCCAAATAACCGTTTTACGTCTTTGTGCGCGCAGGGAACCTTTGATTATATATCGACGAAAATCCGATTGTTCCAAATAACGTGGAAAAGTCACATCTTCTTTTTTCTGGTGATTAACAGAAACAACTAAACGTTTGGCTTTTCGTGAACGAAATGCATGGTCCCCTCTTACATTTTCGTCGTATTTTCCTAGCTCGTGGGCAAAATTGTCGATTAATTTGTATGACCACCGGGGAACTCTTTTACTAATTTCTTTTATCGATTTTTTTCGAAATTTTTGATCATTGGAATCGCTTATAACTGCATGGAATAAAAAATTTAAAATTTTTATTCGTTCTTCTGAATCGATTTGTTCTCGTTCGTGTTCTGTAAATAA